ATTTTTTTTTATTTTATATAGATTTTTTAAACATACGGGGCTTTAATTTTAAAGATTTTAGGTGTTTCTATACGCCTTTATATATAAATATTTAATTAAATTATAGATAATAATATAAATAAAAATAAACTTAAAAGTAAAATAATATTTTTTATTTAATGTTTATAGTACTATAATTATTATATTATAATTATTATATAAAATATTAATGTCTTAAGTTTATATTATATATTATATAAATAATAGATATAAGACTATTCCTAATAGTCTTATATGAAAAAGAAAGTTTTAAATTATAAATATTAATAATTTAATGATATATAGTAATATTTATTAAATATATTATCTTATAATTAATAATAATTTAATTATATATATATATATTATATAAAAAAGTTATATAATAAATAATTTATATAATAATATAAATATTTTATATACATTTACAAAAATTAATAAAAAAAAAAAAAAAATAAAATAAATAGAAAATAATCAATTAAATACATAATTTAGTATTTTTTATTATAATTTATTTTATAGGGTATATCAATTTAAATATTTCTTTAAAATAATATTTAAATTTTATTATCTAAACAAAAATAATTAATTTTAAAAATTAATAAAAAAAATAACATTTTTAAAAATAAAACGAAATTGAAAATATTATATTAAAAAAAAAAAAAAAAAATTTTTTATATTTTAAATTTTAAAATATAACTGTAATTTTAAAAAAAATAAATAGGTAGAATTAAATATATTTTATTAAGGGATAAAAAAATATTTAATTAAAATAGTAAATTAATTTTTTTTTATTTTATTAAAAAATTAAGGGGTTTTTAATAAAAATTTTTAAAAGTTAATTTATTTTCTATTTGATAATTAAAATTATTGCACTAATTTAGGGAGGAATGTACTTTTTTTTGTTATTTTAAATAGTTTATAAAATTTATTTTACATTAAAAATTTTTTATTAAAAAAATAAAATTATTAACTTTTTTTTATTATCTTAATTAATTAATTAAGTAAAAGTTATTAAAATTTATTTCAATTTTTTAAAAAATTGACTAAATGTTTTATTCTTGCTAAATAATTTACTTTAAAATTATTTTACATGTAAATTTTTTTTACGAAAATTAATTTTTCTTAAAGAAATTTTAATAATTTTTATTCGCAGTAATTGATATTATAAAATAAAAGAAATTTTGATATAGTAATTTTTATCAGTATTGGTCAAATTTGTGCCAGCTACCGCGGTTATACAAATAATACAAGTAAATTTTATTAGTATTAGTTAAATGTTAAATTAAAAAAAATAAAAAAAAATTTTTTAGGTGAAATTTTAAAATTTTTTTTATTTTTGAAGAAAAAATTATTTAAGCTATGAAATTTTAAATTTAAACTAGGATTAGATACCCTATTATTTAAAAAGTAAAACTTAAATGCTAGAGTAGTATTAGATATAATCTTCAAACTTAAAGAATTTGGCGGTGTTTTAGTCTATTCAGAGGAACCTGTTCTGTAATCGATAATCCACGTAAATCTAACTTAAATTTGTAATCAATTTGTATATCGCCGTCATCAGAATATCTTAGGAGAGAAAATAATTTTCTAAAATTTTTAATAAAAATGATGTCAGGTCAAGGTGCAGTTTATGTTTAAGTAGAAATGGGTTACAATAAAATTTATTTATACGAATAATTTTTTTAAAAAACAATTTGAAGGAGGATTTGATAGTAAATTAATAAATAAAAATTAATTGATTAAAGCTCTAAAACATGCACACATCGCCCGTCGCTCTCATTATTATACAAATTTAAAATGAGATAAGTCGTAACATAGTAGATGTACCGGAAGGTGTATCTAGAATGACAATTTAAAGCTTAATTAGTAAAGCGTTTCGTTTACATTGAAAAGAAATACGTGCAAATCGTTTTAATTTGAATTTAATATTTATTTATTAAAAATTTTTGAGTAATAAAATTAATAATAAAAATAATTTTAAAAATAATTTGTTTTAGTATTTTATAAAGAAAAAATAATTTTAATAATAGTTTATTAGTATTGTAAAAGAAAATTGAAATAAATTGAAAAATTTTTATTTAAAAAGAAAAATTAATTTTTTGTACCTTGTGTATCAGGGTTTATTAATTAAATAATAAATATATTGTTTTTCTCGATTTTAAGAGATTTAATAGTTTATTTTAGTTACTGTAGAATAAGTATTAAAAATAAATTATTAGAAATGAAACGTTAATCGTTCTTAAATATATCTAGTTTTCTAAGAAATAAATTAAATTTATATATTTTTAATTCTACATTTTATTCTTTAAAATTAGAAATTAAAAATATAAATATTTTAAGGGATGAGCTTTAAAATAAATTTTTATAATTTATAAATTTTAATTAAAAAATGTAAGCTTATAAATAGCTATCGTTAAAAATTATGTTATAATTTATTTTTAAAATATTAATATTTAGTAAAAATTTAAATATTTTATTAGAATATTTACTGAAATAAAAAAAGTAAAGAAATTATGATAAAATTAGTAAATAAATTTGTTAAATAAAATTTTTAATGAAAGGTTTTTATAATGAATTCGGCAAATTTTTATACTCACCTGTTTATCAAAAACATGTCTTTTTTGAATTTTATAAAAAGTCTAACCTGCCCACTGATTTTTTTTTAAAGGGCCGCGGTATTTTGACCGTGCAAAGGTAGCATAATCATTAGTCTTTTAATTGAAGGCTTGTATGAATGGTTGAATGAGGTATAAGCTGTATCATAAAAATTTAAAATTGAACTTTATTTTTTAGTTAAAACGCTAAAATAGTATTAAAAGACGAGAAGACCCTATAAAGCTTTACAATTAAAATTTATTTTTTATAAAGAATTTTTAAAATTTTATTTTTATAATTGTTTTGTTGGGGTGACAATAAGATTTAAAAAACTCTTAAAATTTTTTTACATTAATTTATGAATTATTGATCCGGTTTTATCGATTATAAATTTAAGTTACTTTAGGGATAACAGCGTAATTTTTTTAGAGAGTTCATATCGATAAAAAAGATTGCGACCTCGATGTTGGACTAAGAATTATTTTAGGTGTAGAAGTTTAAAATTTAGGTCTGTTCGACCTTTTAATTCTTACATGATCTGAGTTCAGACCGGCGTGAGCCAGGTTGGTTTCTATCTTTAATTAAAAAAAATATTTTAGTACGAAAGGACCAAATATTTAAAATATAAATTTTTATAATTAGAATAAAAATAAAATAATTTAAAAATATTAAATAAATAAAATAATTTTTGAAACTATTTTGGCAGATTAGTGCAATAAATTTAGAATTTATATATGTAATTTAAAATTACAAATAGTACTTGATATTTATTGATTTATTAATACCTTTTATTGGTAGTTTATTACTTGTAATTTGTGTAATAGTGGGGGTAGCTTTTTTAACTTTATTAGAACGTAAAGTTTTAGGTTATATTCAAATTCGTAAAGGTCCAAATAAAGTTGGGTTTTTAGGAATTCCTCAGCCTTTTAGTGATGCAATTAAGTTATTTACAAAGGAACAAACTTATCCTTTAATATCTAATTACTTAACTTATTATTTTTCTCCTGTTTTTTCTTTATTTTTATCTTTGGTTATTTGGTTGTGTATTCCTTATTTAGTAAAACTTTATTCTTTTAATCTAGGGGTTTTATTTTTTTTATGTTGTACAAGAATAGGAGTTTATACTGTTATAATTGCTGGTTGATCCTCTAATTCTAATTACGCTCTTTTAGGGGGTTTACGTGCAGTAGCTCAAACTATTTCTTATGAAGTTAGTTTGGCTTTAATTTTATTATCAATAATTTTTTTAATTGGAAATTATAATTTTTTATATTTTAATATTTATCAAAATTATTTATGGTTTTTATTTTTGTGCTTCCCTCTTTCATTAGTTTGATTTGCCTCATCTTTAGCTGAAACAAATCGAACTCCTTTTGATTTTGCTGAAGGTGAGTCAGAATTAGTGTCAGGGTTTAATGTGGAGTATAGAAGAGGGGGATTTGCTTTAATTTTTTTAGCTGAGTATGCAAGAATTTTATTTATAAGAATATTATTTGCTGTTATTTTTCTAGGGGGGGATATTTATTCTTTTATTTTTTTCTTTAAATTAGCTTTTGTATCATTTATATTTATTTGAGTTCGTGGGACTTTGCCTCGTTTTCGGTATGATAAATTAATATTTTTAGCATGAAAGAGTTTTTTACCTTTTTCTTTAAATTATTTATTTTTATTCATTGGGTTAAAAATTTTTTTAATAAGTATATTTTAAATAACATATTTTAGTAAAGTCAATAGAAAATTAAAAATTTCTATATTATGTTTTCAAAACATACGCTTATTCAAGCTCATTAACTTTATAACAAAATATCGTCTATTAGTTTAAAAGATTATCTCATCATTTTGTAACTAACGGGTTGATTAAAAAATAAGAAAAATACACAACTGTTAAGATTTGCCCTGTTAAAATGTAAGGGTCTTCTACAGGTCGAGCCCCAATTCAGGTTAAAAGAATTACAATGATTAATATGCTTCAAAAAAGAAATTGGTTTACTGGATAAAATTGAATTCCTCGAAATTTTCTAATATTGGAAAAAGGCAAAATAAATAAAATAGCAATTGATAAAACTAAAGCAATAACTCCTCCTAATTTATTAGGAATAGAACGTAGAATAGCGTAAGCAAAAAGAAAGTATCATTCAGGTTGGATATGAGGGGGAGTGACTAAAGGGTTTGCAGGAATAAAATTATCCGGGTCTCCTAGTCCGTAAGGGGAAATTAAAGTTAAAAGTAGTAAAAATATAATTATTATAATAAATCCAAAAACATCCTTAAATGAAAAGTAAGGGTGGAAAGGGATTTTATCTACATTTCTATTAATTCCTAGAGGGTTATTAGATCCTGTTTGATGTAAAAATAATAAATGAATTATTGTTATTGCAGCAATGATAAAAGGAAAAAGAAAATGAAAAGTAAAAAATCGAGTTAGGGTTGCGTTATCTACTGCAAAACCTCCTCATAGTCATTGTACTAAATCAGTCCCTAAATAAGGAATTGCTGATAATAAATTTGTAATAACTGTAGCCCCTCAAAATGATATTTGGCCTCATGGTAAAACATAACCCATAAAAGCAGTTCCTATAACTAAAAATAAAATAATCACCCCTACTGATCAAGTAGGGATATATAGGTAAGATCCATAATAAATTCCTCGTCCGATATGTAAATAAATGCAAATAAAAAAAAATGAAGCCCCGTTGGCATGTAGAGTTCGTAGCAATCATCCATAATTTACATCTCGACAAATATGATTAACAGAATTAAAAGCAGTCTCAATGTCTGCCGTGTAATGTATTGCTAAAAAGAGTCCGGTTGCAATTTGCACAATTAAGCAAAGCCCTAAAAGAGAACCAAAATTTCATCATCTAGAAATATTTGATGGAGCTGGTAAATCAACAAGAGCATTATTTATAATTTTAAATAATGGGTGTCTAAGTCGTAATGGTTTATTCATTTGTTAATATTTTGGTCGTAATGGGCCTTCAAAAATATTTGTAATTTTTACAACTGCAATTAAAGTTAAAAATAAGTAATTAATTAATAAAATTGTCATTAAATTTGTGGGAAAATTATAAAGCTTTCTTAATGAGATCGTATTTTCTCTTACAAAAGATTTTATATCAGTTAATGAAAGTATTTCATTATTATTTAAAAATCTTGAAATAACACTATTGTCTATAAAAATTAAAAAGAAAGATGAAATAAGTAAAATAAAAAATGAAGCAGTAAAAATTTTTATAGAAAAAGCAAATATTTCATTAGAAGCAAGAGAAGTTACATAAATAAATAAAACTAATATACCCCCTAGAAAAATTAAAAATAATACATATGAAAATCAAAAAGTTTTTCTATAATTTCCTGTAATTAAGCAAATTAGAAGTGTTTGAATTAAAAGTATTAACCCTATAGCTATAGGGTGTTTTATTTGTATAAAAATAGTTCTGGCGATTAAGCTTACTAAAGAAATAATAAATTGTAAAATTTACATAAAACAGAAAATAGTTTATTTAAAATATTAATTTTGGGGATTAATGATAGGGGTTTCTCTTTTTCTGATGTAAGTTTTAAAAAAAAATAATTTTTATTTTTGATTTACAAGACCAATGTTTTGTTTAAACTATTAAAACTTTTAAATGTTGACATTTATTAATTGATTTTTACCTTTATATTTATTTTTTAGAGGGGTAATTATATTTGTTTCTAATCGAAAGCATTTACTATCTACTCTTTTAAGATTAGAATTTATTGTTTTAAGACTATTTTTATTTTTATTTATATTTTTGAATATATACGGATACGAAACTTATTTTAGAATAATATTTTTAACTTTTAGAGTTTGTGAGGGTGCTTTAGGTCTTTCCATTTTAGTTTCTATAATTCGTACACATGGGAATGATTATTTTAATTCTTTTTCTATTTTACAATGTTAAAATTTTTATTTATATTAACATTTATAACTCCTTTATGTTTTTTAAAAAAAAGATTCTGAACGGTACAAAATTTTTTATTTTTGATTTCTTTTTTGTTTATTTTTATAAATTTTTATAATAATTATTGAATAAATATTAGTTATTTTTTAGGTTCTGATATTATTTCTTATGGATTAATTCTTCTTAGTTTTTGAATTTGTGCTTTAATATTAAGTGCTAGAGAAGGAGTGTATCGTTTAAAAAATTATTCAAATTTTTTTTTATTTGTAATTTTATTTTTGTTAATAATACTATTTTTAACTTTTAGAACTTCTAATTTATTTCTTTTTTATTTATTTTTTGAAAGAAGATTAATCCCTACGTTATTTTTAATTTTAGGGTGAGGGTATCAACCTGAGCGTTTACAGGCTGGCATATATTTATTGTTCTATACTCTTTTAGCTTCGCTTCCTTTATTAATTGCAATTTTTTTTATATTTAATTTTTCTAATTCTATAAATATTTTTTTATTAATAAATCATTCTGTTTATTTTTCTTTATTTTATTTGGCTATAATTTTTGCTTTTTTGGTTAAGATACCAATATTTTTAGTCCATCTTTGGCTTCCTAAAGCTCACGTTGAAGCACCTGTTGCGGGTTCAATAATTTTAGCCGGAATTTTATTAAAATTAGGTGGGTATGGATTAGTCCGAGTTTTTCCTTTTATTATCTTTTATGGAATAAATTTTAATTATTGATGAATTACAATTAGTTTAGTAGGTGGAGTTCTTATTAGATTAGTTTGTTTACGTCAAACTGATTTAAAAGCATTAATTGCCTATTCTTCAGTAGCCCATATAGGAATTGTTTTAGGGGGACTATTAACTTTGACTTATTGAGGGGTTAGAGGAGCTTACACTTTAATAATTGCCCATGGTCTTTGTTCTTCAGGTTTATTTTGTTTAGCAAATATATCTTATGAACGGATAGGGAGACGAAGTTTGCTTATTAACAAAGGTCTATTAAATTTTATGCCTAGAATAGCTTTATGGTGGTTTCTTTTATGTTCAGGGAATATGGCAGCCCCTCCAACTTTAAATTTATTAGGGGAAATTAGACTTTTAAATAGTTTAGTTAGATGATCTTGATTAACAATACTATCTTTAGCTTTTCTTTCTTTTTTTAGAGCGGCTTATACTCTGTATTTATATTCTTTTAGTCAACATGGAAAATTATTTTCTGGAGCGTATTCTTTTTCAACAGGGTATGTTCGAGAGTATTTAATTTTATTTTTACATTGATTTCCTTTAAATTTATTAATTTTAAAAAGAGATGTTTGTATAACTTGGTTATAATTTAAATAGTTTAATTAAAATATTGATTTGTGGTGTCAATGATATGAATTTTTCTTCATTTTAAATCGTGTCTATTATTTCAATTTGTTTAATTAGATTTATAAGTTTATTTTCTTTAAGAATAACACTCTTTATTTTTAGAATAAATTTTCTTATTAATGAATTAGTTTATTTTATTGAATGGGAATTAATTTCCCTCCAATCTTCATCAATTGTAATAACTTTTTTATTTGATTGAATGAGATTAATATTTATATCTTTTGTGTTATTTATTTCTTCTTTAGTAATTTTTTACAGAAAAGAATATATGGCGGAAGATATAAACATTAATCGTTTTATCTTACTAGTGTTATTATTCGTTTTTTCTATAATAATATTAATTATTAGACCTAATTTAATTAGAATTTTATTAGGGTGAGACGGGTTAGGTCTTGTTTCTTATTGCTTAGTTATTTATTTTCAAAATGTAAAATCTTATAATGCGGGCATATTAACAGCTCTTTCTAATCGAATTGGGGATGTTGCTTTACTTTTAGCTATTGCATGAATATTAAATTATGGTAGTTGAAATTATATTTTTTATATTGAGGTTATAAAAAATGATTTAGAAATACAAATTATTGGGGGGTTAGTAATTTTAGCAGCTATAACTAAAAGAGCACAAATTCCCTTTTCTTCTTGGTTACCTGCTGCGATAGCAGCTCCTACACCGGTCTCTGCATTGGTTCACTCTTCTACTTTAGTAACAGCCGGAGTTTATTTATTAATTCGGTTTAATATTTTATTTTTTGATTCTTTTTTAGGTAAAATTTTATTACTATTAGCTGGGCTAACTATATTTATAGCTGGGTTAGGTGCTAATTTTGAGTTTGATTTAAAAAAAATTATTGCGTTATCTACTCTCAGTCAACTAGGTTTAATGATAAGAATTCTTGCTATAGGATTTCCTAAATTAGCATTTTTTCATTTATTAACCCATGCATTATTTAAAGCTTTATTATTTATATGTGCAGGTGCAATTATTCATAATATAAAGAATTCTCAAGATATTCGTGATATAGGGTGTTTAGTGAATCATATACCTTTTACAACTTCTTGTTTAAATGTTGCTAATTTAGCTTTATGTGGTATACCTTTTTTAGCGGGGTTTTATTCAAAGGATTTAATTTTAGAGATAGTAAGTTTATCTTATATTAATATATTTTCTTTTTTTTTATATTTTTTTTCTACAGGGCTTACTGTATGCTATTCTTTTCGCTTAGTTTATTATTCCTTAACTGGAGATTTTAATACTAGAGCTCTTCATTGTTTAAATGATGAGGCTTGAACTATATCTAAGGGTATAAGAGGTCTTTTAATTATAGCTGTGTTAGGGGGAAGAATATTAAGATGATTAATTTTTCCTTCTCCGTCTATAATTTGTCTCCCCCCATTTTTAAAATTTTTGACTATTGTAGTTTGTTTTACTGGGGGTATTTTTGGTTATTTAGTATCTAATATTTCGTTATATTTTTTTAATAAATCATTAAGTTTTTATTTTCCAAGAATTTTTATAAGTTCAATATGGTTTATACCTTCGTTATCAACTACAGGTTCCGTTTTTTATCCTTTATTTTTAGGGATACAAGTTATTAAAAGTTTTGACCAAGGATGAAGAGAATTTTTTGGGGGGCAACAAATTTATAATATAATAAGATATTTTTCTATATTTAATCAATTTTTACAAAATAATAATTTAAAAATTTATTTAATAAGATTTGTTTTGTGAATTATTATTTTAGTTAGTTTATTAATTTTATAATCCAAATAGCTTATATTTAGAGTATGACACTGAAGATGTTATGGGGATAATTTTTTATCTTTGGGTATTAAATAATAAAAAATAGTAAATCTATAAAAGATTTATTCTTTATTTTTACAGTGAAAATGTAATGTTTTTTATAAACTATATAAATATTTTAGAAATATAAATGGAGTTAAACCATTAAAGATAAAAGTTAGCAGCTTTTTCTTGTTCCTCATATTTCCTTAATTGGAACTTAAAGTTCATTTCTATCATTAACAGTGATAAGCCTCTCTTTGGCTTCAATTAATAAGAGCAAGGGTGAAAATTTCACCTAAGATTAGGTCGAAACTAATTGCAATTTATCGCTTCATGTTCTAAATAAATTATTTTTTTAAGGTAGATTGAAAAATCAATACTTTTTGAATGCAAATCAAATGTTATAATTAACTACAACCCTATTAAGAAGATCATTTTAAAGCTCCTTGGTTTCATTCATGATATAGTCCAATTAGTAAAATAAAAATGAAAATTAATCTTGTAATTGACCATATTATTAAATTAGAAAATTTTATAACCATAATTATTGGTAGAATAAGTGCAATTTCTACATCAAAAATTAAAAAAATAATAGCAATTAAAAAAAATCGGATAGAAAAAGGTAACCGTGAAGAATTTATAGGATCAAACCCACATTCAAATGGGGAGCACTTTTCTCGGTCTGTTAAAGCTTTTTTAGAGAGTAGTGATGCTAAAATTATTACAATAGCAGCAATTCTTATAATAATAAAAGAAATAGATATTAAAGAAAAAATTACTTATACTAAAATTTTTTAGTCCTCGTGATTGGAAGTCACGCATACTTATATACTATACAAGTTTATCTACCTCATCAATAAATAGAAACATATAAAAATAATCATACAACATCTACAAAATGTCAGTATCAAGCGGCTGCTTCAAATCCAAAGTGATGGTTTTTAGAGAAGTGTGATTGTAAGTGTCGAATTAAGCATACTAATAAAAATGAAGTTCCAATTAAAACATGTAGACCATGGAAACCGGTAGCCATATAAAAAGTAGAGCCGTAAACTGCGTCAGCAATTGTAAAAGGAGCTTCAATGTATTCGTAACCTTGTAAAATAGAAAAATATACACCTAAAATTACTGTAAAAAATAATCCTTGTGTAGTTTGAGAGTGATTTCCTTCTATTATTCCATGATGGGCTCATGTAACGGTAACTCCTGAAGCTAGTAAAATTGCTGTATTTAGTAAAGGTACTTGGAATGGGTTAAATGCAATAATTCCTATTGGAGGTCAAGCTCTTCCTAATTCGATTGATGGTGAAAGTCTTCTGTGGAAGAAAGCTCAAAAGAATCTAATAAAGAAAAAAATTTCTGAGACAATAAATAAAATTATTCCTCATCGTAATCCTAAAGTTACAGAAAAGGTATGTAATCCTTGAAAAGCGCCTTCTCGAGAAACGTCTCGTCATCATTGATACATAGTTATTAATGTAATGATATTTCCTAAAATAAATAATCTTCTATCATATTGATGGAATCATTTTACTAATCCTGAAACAGTTGTTATAGCTCCAATTGCTCCTGTTAAAGGTCACGGACTATAATCTACTAAATGGAATGGATGGTTAGAGTGTGTTGACATTATAAAAAGTTTTTTAAAAATTAATAGATTCTAGTTAACTTCTCTAGAATAAAGAGTTCTTAGAACTGCAAATACATAAGATTGAATAATGGCAACAGCAGATTCAAGAACTAATAGAGCAATTTGAGCAATTACTAGTAAAGATACTAAGTAAAATGATAAAGAGTTTCCTGTATTTCCAAGTAACGTTAGAAGAAGATGGCCTGCAATTATATTAGCAGCTAGTCGAACAGCCAAGGTTCCCGGACGAATAATATTTCTGATTGTTTCGATACAAACCATAAATGGTATAAGAACTGAAGGTGTACCTTGAGGCACTAAATGAGCAAATATATGTTGGGTATGATTAATTCATCCGTAAATTATGAATCTTAATCATAAAGGAAGAGCAAGAGCTAAAGTTAGTGTTAAATGACTTGTTCTGGTAAAAATATAAGGAAATAAACCTAAAAAATTATTAAATAAAATTAATCTAAAAAGAGAAATAAAAATAAAGGTTCTTCCATTATGTCCTCTTGGGCCTAGAAGTGTTTTAAATTCTTTATGAAGAGTAAGTAAAATATTGTTTCATACAATATTAAATCGTGAGGGTATAAATCAGTATGAACATGGAATAATTAATAAACCAATAAATGTTCTTAATCAATTTAAAGAAAAATTAAAAATAGTTGTTGAAGGGTCAAAAACAGAAAAAAGATTTGTTATCATTTTCAATTTATAGAATTAGAAGAATTTATTAAAGAAGAAGGTTCTCTTCTGCTTAAATTTTTAGGTAATGAACAATAATAATTTAAAATATTAAATAAAATAAGTGTTAAAGAAAATAAAATAAATAAAATTAATCATCTAATAGGTGCTATTTGTGGAATTAAAAAATATTAATGAATTAATAATTTTAGTTTGACATACTAATGTTATTTATTTAACTAATTTTTTCTTGTGTTCATTAGAAGTAATTGCTAAATTACTATTATATGGTTTAAGAGACCATTACTTGCTTTTCAGTCATCTAATGAATTTAAGTTAGAAATTCACTTAATAAAATAGTTTGTAGGAACTCTTTCGATCACAATTGGTATAAAACTATGATTAGCTCCACAAATTTCTGAGCATTGTCCAAAAAATAAACCTGGTCGGTTTATTAAAAAATTAGTTTGATTTAACCGTCCAGGGGTTGCATCTACTTTAACACCTAATGAAGGAACAGTTCAAGAATGAAGAACATCAGCGGCAGACACTAAAATTCGAATTTGGTTATTTACAGGTAATACAATTCGATTATCCACATCTAATAATCGGAAACTATTTATTTCTAATTCATTAGTAGGAATTATATAAGAATCAAATTCAATATTTAAAAAATCTGAGTATTCGTAACTTCAGTATCATTGGTGTCCAACTGTTTTTAAAGTAATTGATGGGTCATTAATTTCGTCTAATAAGTATAATAGTCGTAATGAAGGTATAGCAATGAATATAAGAACAATAGCTGGTAAAATTGTTCAGATAACTTCAATAGTTTGACCATGAAGTAAGTATCGATTAGTAAATTTATTAAAACATAATATTCCTATTAAATAACTTACTAAAATTGTAATTATGATTAAAATAAGTAAAGTATGATCATGAAAAAAATTTAATTGTTCTATTAAAGGAGAAGCTCTATCTTGTAGTCCTAGATTTGATCATGTTGCCATTTTCTTAAAAAAAAATTCTAACAAAAATAATAAATTTTATATACGGAGCTTAAATCCATTGCACTAATCTGCCATATTAGAAATTAGTAAGAAGGGGTAGTTCAGCGTAACTATGTTCAGCTGGGGGAAGATTTTGATATCATTCAATTGATGAATTTAATTGAATTGGATAAAGAGGTATTCGGTAAGAAATTATACTTTCTCAAATAATAAATAAAAAAAATAAAATTCCAAATAAAGAAATAGTAGATCCAATAGTGGATACAATATTTCATGAAACATAAGCATCTGGGTAATCTGAGTATCGACGAGGTATACCTGCCAACCCAAGAAAATGTTGAGGGAAAAAAGTTAAATTCACTCCTAAAAATATAATTGTAAATTGTGACTTTAATCATTCTTCATTTAAAGTTAATCCTGTAAAGAGTGGGTATCAATGGACAAATCCTGCTATAATAGCAAATACTGCTCCTATTGATAAAACATAATGAAAATGTGCTACTACGTAATATGTATCATGAAGAACAATATCAATAGAAGAATTAGCAAGTACAACTCCCGTTAAACCTCCTACGGTAAACAAGAAAACAAACCCTAAAGATCATAAAAGGGAAGGAGAATAGTTTAATTGTGTTCCGTGTAAAGTAGCTAATCAACTAAAAATTTTAATTCCTGTAGGTACAGCAATAATTATAGTTGCAGATGTAAAATAGGCTCGTGTGTCTACATCCATTCCAACAGTAAATATATGGTGAGCTCAAACGACGAATCCTAAAAGTCCAATAGCAAGTATAGCATAAATTATACCTAAAGCCCCGAAAGTTTCCTTTTTTCCGCTTTCTTGGCTAATAATATGAGAAATTATTCCGAACCCAGGTAAAATTAAAATGTAAACTTCAGGGTGACCGAAAAATCAAAATAAGTGTTGATATAAAATTGGGTCTCCTCCGCCAGCAGGGTCAAAAAAAGAAGTATTTAAATTTCGGTCTGTTAAAAGTATAGTGATCGCACCAGCTAATACTGGTAAAGATAATAATAAAAGAACTGCAGTAATTACTACTGATCATACGAACAGAGGTATTCGGTCTAAAGTAATTCCTCTTGATCGTATATTAATAACTGTAGTAATAAAATTTACTGCCCCTAAAATAGATGAAATCCCAGCAAGATGTAAAGAAAAAATTGCTAAATCAACTGATGCCCCTGCATGAGCAATTCCTGAAGACAGAGGGGGGTACACTGTTCAACCAGTTCCAGCTCCGTTTTCAACAATTGAACTTGCTAAAAGAAGAGTAAGTGAAGGGGATAATATTCAAAATCTTATATTATTTATTCGAGGAAAAGCTATATCTGGGGCTCCTAATATTAAAGGAACTAATCAATTTCCAAATCCTCCAATTATAATAGGTATAACTATAAAAAAAATTATTACAAAAGCATGAGCTGTAACAATTACATTGTAAATTTGATCATCACCAATTAGAGAACCTGGATGACCAAGTTCTGCTCGAATTAAGATACTAAGGGATGTACCTACTATTCCAGCTCAAGCTCCGAAAATAAAATATAATGTACCAATATCTTTATGGTTTGTAGAAAATAATCATTGTCGCAAATTTACAAGATTAAATGGCTGAATTTTAGGTAATAGACTGTAAATCTATCAATGAGAATTATTTCTCTTTAATCATATCTATAAAACTAAGAAGGCTTTATATTCATTTAAAATGATTTTAGATTGCAAATCTAAAGGAGTAATGGTTAATTACTAAGGCTTAAAAGATTTTTACTAATATATATAGCTTTGAAGGCTATTAGTTTAATTAACTTAAAGCCTTATTTTTTATTAAAATTAAAATAATCAGTATAAAAGATTAATAATAATTAACCCAAAAATAGAAATAAAAGTTAAAATTAATCTTATTGTGAATGTTTTATTGGAATAAAAATTTTGAAATCTTCAACTATTTTCATTATGGTTTAATAGGAAAGCTGCGTAACAAATTCGCATATAAAAAAACAATGTAATTAAAGTGAATGTAACTATAAAAGTTAAAAGAAAAAATATATTTATTCTAATTAATGATTCGATAATTAATCATTTTGGTATAAATCCTATAAAAGGGGGTAAACCTCCTAATGAAAGCAGAGACAAAAATATTAAAAATTTTATAATAGAACTTCTGGCGTATATTCCGAATATTTGGTTAATATTGAAAAGTTTAAAATTATTAAATAAAAAAACAATAGTAAAAGACAGAATTCTATAGAATAAAAAATAAATAAATCATAAGTTCTCTCTATTAATTATTCCTGCAATTATTCAACCTAAATGATTAATTGAAGAAAATCTTATAAGTTTTCGTAAAGAAGTTTGGTTTAATCCCCCTAAAGAACCAATAAAAATAGAAGATAAAATAATAATTACAAAAAAATTTGTATTTAGACAATAAGAAATCAATATTAAAGGCGCAATTTTTTGTCAAGTTATTAAAATTAGTCTATTGTTTCACGATAAACCTTCTATTACTCTAGGGAATCAAAAATGGAAGGGCGCGGCTCCTCTTTTTAATAATAATGCTGAAGAAATTAGTAAATTTGTATAATTTTCTAATAGTGAATTTCTTCAATTTCTTAGTATAAAAAAAAAAATCACGGCAAATAAAAGAACAGACGATGCAAGAGCTTGCGTTAAAAAATATTTTAAAGAAGCTTCAGAAGAAAGAAGATTATTTGTATTTATTATTAAGGGAATAAAAGATAACAAATTAATCTCCAAACCTATTCAAGCTCCGAATCATGATGTGGAAGAAATTGTAATTAAAGTTCCACTAATCAATGTAATTAAAAATAGAAGCTTATATGAATTTTTAAAGATTAAAAAGAAAAGGATTAAAACCTTTATAAATGGGGTATGAACCCAGTAGCTTTATTAGCTTATCTTTTTTTTAAAAAAAAAAATAATTTTTTTTTAATTTTATAAAATAAAATAAACTACCGGTCTTACATTTTGGTGTAAGATGCACAAAAGTTTTTGATACTTTTGGAAATAGTTTAATTCTATTAAATGTAATAAACAACTTGGTATAATGAATATAACTTTTCAATTATATGATTTACCCTATCAAGGTAACCCTTTTATCAGGCAATTCATT